GGTCTACAAGAAGATCAAAAAATAAGAGATTTTATTAAGAATTATGTACAAAAAAATATGAAAATTTCCTCTGGCGTCGAGGGAGTTGCACGTATAGAGATTCAAAAACGAATCGATCTGATCCAGGTCATTATCTATATGGGATTCCCAAAGTTATTAATAGAAAATCGACCACGAGGAATCGAAGAATTGCAGATGAATCTACAAAAAGAATTTAATTGTGTCAACCGAAAACTTAACATTACTATCACAAGAATTGCAAAACCCTACGGAAGCCCTAATATTCTTGCAGAATTTATAGCCGGCCAATTAAAGAATAGAGTTTCTTTTCGAAAAGCAATGAAAAAGGCTATTGAATTAACTGAACAAGCAGATACAAAAGGAATTCAAGTACAAATTTCAGGGCGTATCGACGGAAAAGAAATTGCGCGTGTCGAATGGATCAGAGAGGGCAGGGTTCCCCTCCAAACCATTCGAGCTAAAATTGATTATTGTTCTTATACAGTTCGAACTATCTATGGGGTTTTAGGCATAAAAATTTGGATATTTATAGACGGGTAATAATAAACCTTTACTTGTCTTTCCCGTCGATCCAGCGATGGAACAAAAAAATAGAAATTCGTTCCCTTTTTCTGTTCAATCAAAATAAAACCAAAATGAACAATTCTAATTCTATAAGGTTGAATAAAAATTAGATCGACCCTTTGAAAATAATTGCTATGCTTAGTGTGCGACTCGTTGGTTTTTTAGGGTTAGGGTTAAAGAAAAAAAAAGACCAGCCTCTTTGTATAAACAAATAACTATAGAACTAATAACCAACTCATCACTTCACATTATCTGGATCCAAAGAACCAGTCAAGATATGATATATCGGTCATATCACTGTAGCAACTGAAATCTTTTTTGCATAAACAAAAGAAAAATAAATCTGATTCTAAGTTGTGAAGCGAAGAAGAAAGATGTGGATAAATGGAAGGGTGAAAGAAGGGGAGAAACAAACAAAACCAGCGATATAAAATTCCATCCAATATGTAAGGTTTATGAGTCATCTCATAAAAAAGCAGTGTAATAAAGCATTAATCAATATGGATTCATAAAAAAGAAAATGAATCTGTTCATAGAACAAAAAAAAATAAGAGCTTCGAGCTAATAAAGATTAAGAAAATTAGCTTAACAAAAAATTTCATTATGAGCTCCATTGTAGAAATCAGACCTAACCATTAAGTAAGAAGCGGTGGGAACGATGGAACCTGTGAATCCAAATCTATTGACAACAGACTCATTGATCGGGATGGCGAAACAAACCAGAGACTAATTCCTTCATTTATTGGGAAAAGCAAAGTCATGAGTTAACCCTACAACTGAAATAGCACCGAAAAGAGTAAATATTCGCCCGTGAAAACTTTATTTTCTTGAATTGATCATTTTTGGTCAATACAATAGGATAAAAAGCAAAACAAAAAAAAAGATTCGTTATAACATAAAAAAATACGATATTTAAAAATTTAAAATAGAAATATTAATATGTTTAGTTAGCTAAAAAAACAAGATATACAAATGAATAATAGACAATTTGAAAATTTTATTATTCGCGAGGAGCTGGATGAGAAGAAACTCTCATGTCCAGTTCTGTAGTAGAGATGGAATTCAGAACCAACCATCAACTATAACCCCAAAAGAACCAGATTTCGTAAACAACATAGAGGAAGAATGAAGGGAATATCTTATCGAGGTAATCATATTTCTTTCGGTAAATATGCTCTTCAGGCACTTGAACCTGCTTGGATCACATCTAGACAAATAGAAGCAGGTCGACGAGCAATGACACGAAATGCACGCCGCGGTGGAAAAATATGGGTACGTATATTTCCAGACAAACCGGTTACAGTAAGACCCGCAGAAACACGTATGGGTTCGGGGAAAGGATCCCCTGAATATTGGGTAGCTGTTGTTAAACCAGGTCGAATACTTTATGAAATGGGTGGAGTAACAGAAAATATAGCCAGAAGGGCGATTTCAATAGCATCGTCCAAAATGCCTATACGAACTCAATTTATTATTTCGGGATAAAAAGAATCAAAAGAAAAAGGTCTTGGGGATAAAAAAACAACCACGGGTGCCGGTTTCTTTCTTTGGACAAACAATATTTCTTTTTTTTTTCTTCACTCTTTGCTTTGCATTGAAAGAATATATTCTAAAAAACTGATATGATTCAACCTCAGACTCTTTTGAATGTAGCGGATAACAGCGGGGCTCGAGAATTGATGTGTATTCGAATCATAGGAGCTAGCAATCGTCGATATGCTCATATCGGTGACGTTATTGTTGCTGTGATCAAAGAAGCAGTGCCAAATATGCCCCTAGCAAGATCAGAGGTGGTCAGAGCTGTAATTGTACGTACTTGTAAAGAACTCAAACGTGATAACGGTATGATAATACGATATGATGACAATGCTGCGGTTGTCATTGACCAAGAAGGAAACCCCAAAGGAACTCGAGTTTTTGGTGCAATTGCCCGGGAATTGAGACAGTTAAATTTTACTAAAATAGTTTCATTAGCTCCGGAGGTATTGTAAGGTCTTTTAAAATAAGATAAGACCATCATATGGTTATGTTATAGTAAGGTATTTGAAAGAATTAAGAATTTATAGTAGATTGTGTCTCATGCATATGCCTTTAATTTAAATTCATAAACAAATAAGTAAAAAACAAGAAAAACATGTTGATTATATCAAAATTGGGGAGCACCAAGAATTTTAATTCACCATGGGTAGGGATACTATTGCTGACATAATAACCTCTATACGAAACGCTGATATGGATAGAAAAAGGGTGGTTCGAATAGCATCTACTAATATCACTGAAAATATTGTTAAAATACTTTTACGAGAAGGTTTTATCGAAAACGTGAGAAAACATCAAGAAACCAAAAAATATTTTTTGGTTTTAACCCTACGGCATAGAAGGAATAGGAAAAGGCCTTATAGAAATTTTTTAAATTTAAAACGAATCAGTCGGCCTGGTCTACGAATCTATTCGAATTACCAACGAATTCCTAGAATTTTAGGTGGGATGGGAATTGTAATTATTTCTACTTCTCGAGGTATAATGACAGACCGAGAGGCTCGACTAGAACGAATTGGTGGAGAAGTTTTGTGTTATATATGGTAATCCTTCTAATATACGAATTGGGTCCGAAACTTCTTATTTGTGAAAACAAAAAGAAAAGGGGCGGGTTGTCTAATATCGTTCCTACTCCATCAGTTGATACTTCAAGGAGGCTTTACCTGGAATGAAAGAACAAAAATGGATTCATGAAGGTTTAATTACTGAATCCCTTCCCAACGGTATGTTCCGGATTCGCTTAGATAATCAAGATATAATTCTAGGTTATGTTTCAGGAAAGATCCGACGTAGTTTTATACGGATACTACCAGGCGATAGAGTAAAAATTGAAGTAAGTCGTTATGATTCAACCAGAGGACGTATAATTTATCGACTTCGCAATAAGGATTCGAAAGATTAGGTGTTTTTATCAACTTCAACATTTCTTTCGTGGGAATATGATTCGAGATGAAAAATTTCAAGAAACCTATTTTCTTCCAAAAAGTATATTCAGAATTAAAATGAGGAATGCCAAATATGAAAATAAGAGCTTCTGTTCGTAAAATTTGTGAAAAATGTCGACTAATCCGTAGGCGGGGACGGATTATAGTAATTTGTTCCAACCCAAGACATAAACAAAGACAAGGATAATCAGACTTGTTAAAACACCTGATGTAAAAGTAAAAAAGGGGGGATCTTTCTTTTTTTT